TGACCTCTGGGTACAAATCGCGAGAACGTATATTCTTCCTCAAATATGCTATTGAGAGAAAAAGGATTAAACCTTTTTTAAGAAATAAAGTTTTGGGGGACCGGAATATGAAAAAACCGAAGGACCCCTTAACTATTTAAGTTATTAATCGAACGAATCACACTTTTACCACTAAACTATACCCGCTTCATATTCATTATTATATATGAATGGACCTTTTGTCGAACAAAAGAATGAGAGACAATTAAGCTAGCATCAGACTCATGAAAATTCTAGCGTTGACACTTCGTCTCACTGGGGGTACTTGAAAAATAGGCGAAGAATAGAAAGCAGCTTATTTAATTTAAATAACAAAATCATACATAACATAATATAATAAAGTGAAAAGTTATACTTTATCGTTTGCTGGAAGTCATTACTGACACTCCCGAATCGAAGGAATTATTGAAGCTGAACCATAAAAATGACGAATTCTGCATTTCCTTTTTCGTTTTCAACTTCCCTTTTAACTGTCGGATTTTATGAATTTAAGTTCGGATTTATTGGATCTCAAATTTTTAAATAAAACTTGTCCCTTGAACAAGTAAATGAGTTATGTTATATATGTTATAACATATGTGTGTTTCCTTTTTGATATTATTTAATATCAATATATGTATGTGTCCTTTTCCACTTAAGTAACTAAGTAAATTGAGAAAAAAAATACTAATAACAAAAATATTTTAAAACTAAAAATATTGAAAATGTGAAAAAATATTCATATTCTATAGTTCTTATAGTCTTAATAATACTAAGAAATGACGCTTCTATCATAGGAATGGAGATGGAAACTGTCTTTGCTGTTGCTTCAATAACAAGTATTTTTGATTTGATATCAAATCAAAAATAATTAAATTGTTTGATCTATGAAATGATTCATCAGAACAAAAGAAGTAATGTAATGGCCCGGCCAGTACTTAACCAGGCCGGGGGGATGAACCTTTCTTACAAAATCCAAGAAGTGAAGTTGAAGTAAGGTATTCTTTCTATATCTATTCTATTGGAGATAAGGCATCCGTTTCAAATCATTATCTAAATTGAATTGCTGATCAAATTCGTAGATAAACCTTATCCATTTTTAATTTATTTAATATTTTAATATATTAAATTTAAATATAAAATATAATAAAATATAATAATAATATATATTATATTTTTATTATTATTATCGTTATTTTATCCTTATAATTCTTATAATAAAGTAATAAAGAAAGAAAACAGTTTTTTTTCAATCTTTTTTACTTCACGTGTCGCGTCACATAAAAAAATTTTCAATTTTGAATTGGGAGAGATGGCTGAGTGGACTAAAGCGGCAGATTGCTAATCCGTTGTACGAGTTATTTGTACCGAGGGTTCGAATCCCTCTCTCTCCGCTCTCTCTGATCACTTCAGACTTTCGAATTTGAAAAAATTCCGATCCCTTGGTTTTTTCATCATAGGTAAATGTATAGAATACATAAAAAGAAAATAAAGAAAAACTCAAAATCTTTTTTTTTTATTCCTCACGTCCAGGATTACGGCCCGGATCGTTAGATAAGAATCCGAAGATGAACAGAGAAACAAAAAATATCACTACTGTGTAAACGAAGAGTTTGAGAGTAAGCATTACACAATCTCCAAGATTTTATTTTTTTTGAAAAAGGAAATAGATTGCCCATTTTTTATCACATACACTATTTTGACATAACGCCCCCAAAAATGAAGTCTTTTCTTGAAAAAAAAGGATTTTCACGAATTTATTTTGAATACAAGAAAAGAAAGATTCTGATTCCTTCATTACCAAAAATTTTTGGCCATATCCATTGTTGGGTATTGTGGGGTCCTTAGAAAGTCCTTGTTTACTGGAAGGTCAGAACGAGGAAATAAGTGGATCAAAATTTATCACCGCGGTCATTCAATTCAATATACAAGAATTTCCGTTTTTGAATCGAGGGTTCATAATGTAAAACTTATCTGATCTTATCAATTTTTAGAATTTTTTTGGATAAATCATGAATTTTGCAGAGTAGTAAAGATTTTATCGAAAACTTACAGCGGCTTGCCAAACAAAGGCTAAGAGAAAAAATAGTACAGGTATGACAGGCATAACATCTACGATGGGATTGAAAAAGGCATAAGCCTCGGGCAGTTTGGCGAAGAAAAAACTACTCGAATAAAGGGTAGAATTAAGACAGATACAGATTAAACTAAAGATATTAAGCATAACAAACATTTCATTCTTGTAGATTAGAAAATTTGATTTTGGTTGAGTTTTTTTTTATGAGGGAAAAATGAAAAGGCGGGTCAAAAAATCCTTCCTTTTCTTCGAACTCTCCCAAATCCAAAATCTTTCCTTTCATTCTCAAATGAGAATACAAGGAATTATAGTTTCATACAATATCTTAATTGAATTTTATGTAATGATCAATAATTTTTTTATTCTATATTTACATGTGTTGAATCCTAGCAACAATGTATTTCATATGTATTTGGGTTGGGATTGACGAATGACCAATACCAATATTAGTCTTTATTAGTGTCGAATATAAACCTAAATGGGGCGTGGCCAAGCGGTAAGGCTGCGGGTTTTGGTCCCGTCACTCGGAGGTTCGAATCCTTCCGTCCCAGATCGTCTTCATCAGAAACGAAAGATTCTTCTCTTTAACAACTTTTTGGATATAATGTGATCCAACCCTCTGCTCTGAATTCTAGGAATAATTCTACGAATTATATCTTTTCTTTCGTTTGGTTTCTCACAAACGCGATCGAGTGCACGGGTAGAAATAAAGATATTTCTTTTAATTCCCAATTCAAAAAAGAATTGGGGGAGCATTCCCATTCAGAGTATGCTTGTACTACTCATATTCATATTGAAGTTAGTTACTTATGGAAGCTTTGTGTTCCATATCCGTGAAATGGGAATTCTAACATGATGCATTCTGAATCGAAATGGAAAAAGGCCCTTTTTCTATTCCATTCTCAAGGGGGCCTAAAGAAAAATAAATAGTGTATCCCAATTCCACACTTTATTTTATGTGGAGACTAAAGATTACGTAGTTTTTGGTATTAATTTCATTTCATGGTTCGTCTTAAAACTTCTAAGAAAAAAAAATAAGAAAAACGAATGGATCTGGATCCCATTTTTTTGCATTTTATCTTATATCTTATTCAAATGAATATCAATGTAATGTAACGATTGGATGGATGAAAATTTATATATTCTATGGAATTGGCGAAAAGATTTTGGAACCTGAAGTAAAACAAAATCTGTCTGTATACTGTATAATATAAAAATAACAAATAATAAAATCAAAATAATATAACAAGATAATAAAAAAAAAACAAGTCCTATATTATATAATTATATATATTATATAATATATATATATTATTGTATTGTTCAGTAACAGTGGTCCTTTGGTTAAGTCAATAAGGGTCTGTGATTCTTTAAATATCCATGATTACCTCCGGTAAGAATTGTTCGTTGTATATGATGGATACGAAAAGATTAGATTCTTCTTATTCTTGATTCTGATTTTCTCTTTCAGATGAAAGAAAGAATTGAAAGAAAAAATAATGACTTTAATCTTACCTTACACGAGACCCTTTCTATTCCATACTCATGAAAACAAAAAAGGATTTTAATCTTCATTTTTATGAACCCTTGGTACTCGAAGACGTGTGAAAAATCTATATTATAGAGAAACCCCTGGCCTTTTCGAGTCATTGAAATAGTTTATATTTGGTTAATAACTGATTTTGTTTCGGAATTTTCAATCCATCCGGGATTAGATTGGAAATCTATTTCTATTAAAGACTGTTCTTTTGAAGTTTAGAATTTTTTTGTTCGAGAAAAATGGGATCTTTTTCATGATTCACCATCCCGAACAATCTGTTGAAGATGTAAATAAGACTTAAGTAAATTCGTTTATTCGTCTTTTTGAGAAATATGTTTCATTCATATGATAGAATATGGGGCGAAATAACTTAAATCCTTTCTAAGACTTTTCCGGATAACTATTTATCTATCCATAGATACATAAAAGGTATTTATATACCGTTGAGCCAATGACTATTCATGATTCCATCTTGAATCAATTCCATACCGGTTCGAAATTTAATTAGAGAAATGTTATGGTAAAACTTCGTTTGAAACGATGTGGTAGAAAGCAACGCGCGACTTGAAGGACATGATTCGTTGTGGATTCTTACATCCACCATTTTCTATAGGAATGAAGATGCTCTTGAATCGACATAGTTTGTTCTTGCTAGGAACCTAATTTGTGTTGGGTTGGTAAATAGGAATAGTACACGATGGAGCTCGAGCAAAAAGTATTGATTCATTTATCGGGAGGAAGAATCTAGGGTTAGTAACAATAAATAAGTTAGACCAACTTTGTAAGTATATCTTCAATATAGAAATCGAAGGGTTAAAATCCGAACAAGTTTGAAATGAAAAATGAAATAAAAAAAAAGTCAAACAAATTTGTTGGAATTAGGAAAACTTTTTCGATTCAAATTAAAAGTGTATTATATTACAAGGGAATCAATCATTCGTATTATCTTTCTATAGAAAGAAATAACAAAAAACAAAAGGTATGTTGCTGCCATTTTGAAAAGGAATAAGGATCACCGAAGTAATGTCTAAACCCAATGATTTTACAAAGCAAAGAGCAAGGATTCCGGAACAAGGAAACACTATTTTCAATTGTCTCAATAATTTTACTAGAATGAGGAGTATTCGAGACGAGACAAACAAAAAAGGTTAGAGACGACTCAAGAAATGTCTAAGGATTTACTTTAACCTTCGAACTTTTTCCGAATTACCCAACTTGAGTTATGAGTATGAATGATATTTCTTTTTTTTTTCTGTAAGTAAGAACAAAAAACGACTAAAATCATAGTCCATGATTTTATGGATCTATTTGCTATTATATACAGAAATATTCGAATTTAAATCGTTTTTTTCTCGAGCCGTATGAGGAGAAAACCTCCTATACGTTTCTAGGGGGGGGTATTATTTATCTACATCTATCCCAATGAGCGATCTATCGAATCGTTGCAATTGATGTTCGATCCCGAAGAGAAGGAAGAGATCTTCGAAAAGTAGGTTTTTACGATCCGATACAGAATCAAACTTATTTAAACGTTCCCGTTATTCGTTATTTCCTTGAAAAAGGTGCTCAACCTACAGGAACTGTTCATTATATTTTAAGGAAGGCAGAATTATTTAAAGAAAGAGCTTTGTAAAGAAATAAACAACAAAAAAAAGAAAGGTAACTAGTATCTATTTTGGGTAATTATTTACCCAAAATTTGCTTTTTTCTTGTTCTATTCATACTTTTTTATTTATTTTTATTGTTGTTGTGGAAATCCACCAACAAACAAAGGACGAACCTTGCTTATTGTACCTCTATTGATTGAATAAACCCGACATTTTTCTGTACTTTTTTTTTCATCTAAATTTCTTATTTATGTTGTGCCAATCCAACACAAATCCTTATTTGATTTACTTACTAATTAATTGAATTTGTTCTCTCAACATTCCACTCATATTGACAATGGTGTATCGAACAAATATAATTCGATCGTAGATAAATGGATCCATTTATTCCGACCCCTGTTGGTTTTTCCTTTACTTCAGTCAAATGATGGGTTTGCTGGATTTACTGTTATACAATACAAGATGTATTTTCTTAACGAAAATCAAAAATTTTTCGAAAAGGGGTAGTCTGTATAAATTTTGATATTTCTATTGGAAATCCGTTGTTTTTTAATCCGATCTGCTCATTTTGTTATTTTGGTGTTTCTAATTGATCCTCAAATTTTTCCTTTATATTTCTTGTTAGTTCAATGGTTTGACGTAGTTGTACAGTGCAATGCAATTCAATTGATTTTTTTTATTTCGATCGTATCTACATATCATATTTGTCTGGGTTGCTAACTCAACGGTAGAGTATTCGGCTTTTAAGTGCGACTATGATCTTTTACACATTTGGATGAAGCAACGAATTCGTCCAGACTATTGGTAGAGTCTATAAGACCGCGACTGATCCTGAAAGGTAATGGATGGAAAAAACAGCCTGTCGTAATAATAAGAAGAAAATGGAATTTCTTCTTATATTCTTATTATTTTTAGTAGAATTTTGAGTTGATTCCTACCGGATTATTCCCATTTTTTTTTTTATTTATTTTTGGAGGAAGACAAAAGAAATTCACATTTACAGTTGGGTCTAGTGAATAAATGGATAGAGCCCCACGGCTCCAATTCTGGTAAAAAAAAAGCAACGAGCTTCTATTCTTATCTTAATTTGAATAATTACCCGATCTAATTAGACGTTAAAAAAAAATTAGTGCCTGATGCGGGGAAGGGTTCTCCTGTGAGTGGTCCTTTGATTCTTTTTTTTGTTTTTTTAAAAATCCTAACTATTCTCTATTATGGATTGGAAACGAATGTGTAGAAGAAACAGTATACTGACAAAAAGAATTTGTTCCAAAGTCAAAAGAGCGATCGGGTTGCAAAAATAAAAGATTTTTGAACCTCTGGGAATTATAACGAAGATAAACCCATTGGATAGAAGAGGGGAGGAAAAATATCTGTTGATTGGACTACCTGTTTCCGGGGTATATATTTTTTTCCATACATAATACATACTCTGTTCTGACCATATTGCACTATGTATAATTTGATAACCAAGAAATGCCTACTGTTTCTGGTTAAAGTAGAAATGTAAGTCAATGGAAGAATTACAAGGATATTTAGAAAAGGAGAAATCTCGGCAACAACACTTCCTATATCCGCTACTCTTTCAGGAGTATATTTATGCACTTGCTCATGATCATGGTTTAAATGGTTCGATTTTTTACGAACCTGTCGAAGTTTTTGGTTATGACAATAAATCTAGTTTAGCACTTGTAAAACGCCTAATTACTCGAATCTATCAACAGAATTTTTTGATTTCTTCGGTTAATGATTCTAACCAAAAGAGGTTCGTTGGGCATAACAATTTTTTTTATTCTCATTTTTATTCTCAAATGATATCAGAAAGTTTTGCAATTATTGTAGAAATTCCGTTCTCGCTGCTATTAGTATCTTTTTTCGGAGAAAAAAAAGAAATACCAAAATATCATAATTTACGATCAATTCATTCAATTTTTCCCTTTTTAGAGGACAAATTATCGCATTTAAATTATGTCTCAGATATACTAATACCTCATCCCATCCACATGGAAATCTTGGTTCAAATTCTTCAATGCTGGATTCAAGATGTTCCTTTTTTGCATTCATTGCGATTCTTTCTTCACGAATATCATAATTGGAATAGTCTTCTCATTACTCATAAAAAATCTATTTGTGTTTTTTCAAAAGAAAATAAAAGACTATTTTGGTTCCTATACAATTCTTATATATTTGAATGTGAATTTTTATTCGTTTTTTTTCGTAAACAATCTTCTTATTTACGATTAACATCTTCTGGAACT